AAAAGTTTTAGCTAAACATATATCTATGTCTGTTTTCAAAGCGCGAAGAGTAATTGATCAGATTCGCGGGCGTTCTTATGAGGAAACACTTATGATACTGGAACTCATGCCTTATCGAGCATCTTATCCCATTTTAAAATTGGTTTATTCTGCAGCAGCAAATGCTAATCATAATATGGGTTTGAACGAAGCTGATTCATTCATTAGTAAAGCCGAAGTCAATGGGGGCCCCTTTGTGAAAAAGTTAAGACCCAGGGCTAGAGGACGTAGTTATCCGATAAAAAGACCCACTTGTCATATAACAATTGTATTAAAAGATAAATCTAAAATTTAGATGAATCTTTAGAAAAAAAATGGATGAAAAGATAATATAATAAAAAAATATGGGACAAAAAATAAATCCACTTGGTTTCAGACTCGGTACAACCCAAAATCATCATTCCTTTTGGTTCACACAACCAAAAAATTTTTCTGTAGGTCTACAAGAAGATGAGAAAATACGGAATTGTATCAAGAACTATGTACAAAAAAATAAGAGAATATCCCCAGGTTTCGAAGGAATTGGAATTGCACGAATAGAAATTCAAAAAAGAATCGATTTGATCCAGGTCATAATCTATATTGGGTTTCCAAATTTATTAATAGAGGGCCGAACGCGAGGGATCGAAGAATTACAGATGAATGTACAAAAAGAGTTTCCTTCTGTGAACCGAAGACTCAATATTGCTATCACAAGAATTGAAAAACCTTATGGACACCCTAATATTCTTGCAGAATATATGGCTTCACAATTAAGAAATAGAGTTTCGTTTCGAAAGGCAATGAAAAGAGCTATTGAATTAACTGAACAAACAGATACAAAGGGAATTCAAATACAAATTGCAGGGCGTATCGACGGAAAAGAAATTGCACGTGTCGAATGGATCAGAGAAGGTAGGGTTCCTCTACAAACAATTCGTGCTAAAATTGATCATTGTTCCTATACAATTCGAACTATCCATGGAGTATTAGGCCTAAAAATTTGGATATTTGTGAACGAGGAATAATAGACCTTTTTTTATCTTGACATTCTGTCCAGTGATAGAACAAAAAATTAGAAACTATTTCTGTTTTTTTTCCTTTTTCCGTTAAATCAAACAAAAAATAAACAATTCTAATTCTATAAGGTTGAATAAAAAATAGATTAATCTTACTTTTGATATAAATTGCTATGCTTAGTGTGTGACTCGTTAGTTTTTTCTTTAGAGTTTAAAGCTGGGCTTCAAAAAAAAAGACTGACCTCCACTATAAACTTAATAACTATATAAAATAAAATAATAAAATAAACGAAAAACTAATAACCAACTTATTGCTTCGTATTGTCGAGATCCCAAGAAACAGTCACTATATGACTGAATGACTGAATCAATCATATAGTTGTAACAACTGAAATTTTCATAAAAAACAAATCTGATTATGGATTTTGAAGAAAAAAAAATAAAGGGATGCGGATAAATGGAAAGGTGATAGAAAGAGAGAACAAAAATATCAATGATAGATGATTCCAATATGTATGGTCTATGAATCACCTCATAAAAGGCAGTGTGATAAAGCATTAATATTGATATATTAATATATATAATAATACAAATAATAAAGAGCCCTGGGTTAATAGAAACTGAGGAGATTGACTCGGGAACCCATTTTGTTGGGAGCTCCGTTGCAGAGTTCAGGCCTAACCATTAATAGAGAAGCTATAGGAACGACGAAACCTGTGACTATATAAGATTCCACTATTAAAATATAAATAAAATAGAAAAGAAAAATGAATCCTAATGATTCATCGGGCGGGATGGCGGAACGAACCAAGAACAAATTGATTTACTCTGAGAGGTCATGGATTGATCCTACGAATGAAGCAGGAAAGAGTCAATATCCGCCCGCGAAACCCTTATTTATTTATTGTATTACAATACAATATTGTCTTGACTCGATAAGAGTAAAATCAAAAAAAAATAGGGATTCGTTATAAAAAATAAGCATTATCTTTATCTATAAATATACACATCTAGCCATATATGGAGCTTCCTATGTAATAAATGAAATATCAATAAATCCCATTACTTAGTTTAGTGTACTAATTATTAAATGGATGTGTATCCGTATCGAATCTTTTCATTCGCGAGGAGCTGGATGAGAGGAAACTCTCATGTCCGGTTCTGTAGTAGAGGTGGGATTAAGAAAAAACCATCAACTATAACCCTAAAAGAACTAGATTTCGTAAGCACCATAGAGGAAGAATGAAGGGAATATCTTGTCGGGGCAATCATATTTGTTTCGGCAGATACGCTCTTCAGGCACTTGAACCCGCTTGGATCACAGCTAGACAAATAGAAGCAGGGCGAAGAGCAATGGCACCATATGCGCGTCGTGGTGGAAAAATATGGATACGTATATTTCCAGACAAACCTGTTACAATAAGACCCACGGAAACACGTATGGGTTCGGGGAAAGGATCTCCCGAATATTGGGTATCCGTTGTTAAACCAGGCCGAATACTTTATGAAATGGGTGGAGTATCAGAAACTGTAGCCAGAGCAGCTATCTCAATAGCTGCGTGCAAAATGCCTATACGAACTCAATTTATTATTTCAGGATAGGGATATAGAACTAAAGATAAACAAAAGGGGTATTGAGGATGAAAAAACAACCGCGGGTTTATTTATTTCTAGACAAACACTATTTCTTTTTTTCCTCATTCTTTGCATTGAAATAACAGATTCAAATAAAAATGATATGATTCAACCTCAGACCCTTTTGAATGTAGCAGATAACAGCGGAGCTCGAGAATTGATGTGTATTCGAATCATAGGAGCCGGTAATCATCGATATGCTCATATTGGTGACGTTATTGTTGCTGTAATCAAAGAAGCAGTGCCCAATATGCCTCTAGAAAGATCAGAAGTAATTAGAGCTGTAATTGTACGTACATGTAAAGAACTCAAACGTGACAACGGTATGATAATACGATATGATGACAATGCTGCGGTTGTCATTGATCAAGAAGGAAATCCAAAAGGAACTCGAGTTTTTGGCGCGATTGCTCGGGAATTGAGACAGTTGAATTTTACTAAAATAGTTTCATTAGCTCCTGAAGTATTATAAATACTAGTAGATGAAACTATGATATAGTTATAGTAGGATATCTGAAATGGATTAAATTAGCAGATTGTGTTTCACGCATATACTTTTAATAATTGAAATTGAATAATTCAAAATAAAAAAACATGTTGATTATATCAAAATTAAGAAGCACCAATAATTAGAATTCGTCATGGGCAGAGACGCTATTGCTGATATAATAACTTCTATAAGAAATGCTGACATGAGTAAAAATGGAACGGTTCGAATAGCATCCACTAATATCACCGAAAACATTGTTAAAATACTCCTACGAGAAGGTTTTATTGAAAACGTTCGGAAACATCAGGAAAGTAACAAAGATTTCTTGGTTTCAACCTTGCGCCATAGAAAGACTAGGAAAGGAATATATAGAACTATTTTAAAACGTATCAGTCGACCTGGTCTACGAATCTATTCCAACTATCAAAAAATTCCTAAGATTTTAGGTGGAATGGGAATTGTAATTCTTTCCACTTCTCGAGGCATAATGACAGATCGAGAAGCTAGACTAGAAAAAATTGGAGGAGAAATTTTGTGCTATATATGGTAATCTTCCTCCGGTATCCTAATTTGATCTCTAACTTCCAATTTGTGAAATAGAGAGGAAAAGTAAGTTATATAACTCTTCCTCCATTAGTTGATGATATTTCAAGGGGTTACCTGGATGAAAGAACAAAAATGGATTCATGAAGGTTTAATTACTGAATCACTTCCCAACGTCCCGGGTCCATTTAGATAATGAAGATCTAATTCTAGGTTATATTTCAGGGAGGATCCGACCCAGTTTGATACGGATACTGCCGGGAGATAGAGTAAAAATAAAAATAAGTCGGTATGATTCAACTAGAGGACGTATAATTTATAGACTCCGCAACAAAGATTCGAGCGATTAGATGATTTTTGAAAACATTCCTTTGGTGAGAGATACAACTCGAAGCTAAAAAATGAAATACAAGAGACTTATTTTCTTCCAAGGAATAGATTCCAAATTGAGGTAAGGAGTGATAAATATGAAAATAAGAGCTTCCGTTCGTAAAATTTGTGAAAAATGTCGACTGATCCGTAGGCGCGGACGAATTAGAGTGATTTGTTCCAATCCGAGACATAAACAGAGACAAGGATAATCTTTCTTTTATAAAATTTCTCAAAGAAGGGCCATGTAAAAATAAAGGATCTGTTTTAACATGAAATGGATATTTCCGTATCTTTCTGTATATTTCTGATTCATATTTATGAGATGAAAAATATGGCAAATTTATGAGATGAAAAAATATGGCAAAACCTATACCAAAAATGGGTTCGCGTAGGAATGGACGTATTGGTTCACGTAAGAATGGACGTAGAATACCAAAAGGGGTTATTCATGTTCAAGCGAGTTTCAACAATACTATTGTAACTGTTACAGATGTACGAGGTCGGGTGGTTTCTTGGGCCTCCGCCGGTACTTCTGGATTCAAAGGCACAAGAAGAAAGACACCCTATGCTGCTCAAGCCGCCGCCTCAAATGCTATTCGTACTGTAGTGGATCAGGGTATGCAACGAGCAGAAGTTATGATAAAGGGTCCCGGTCTCGGAAGAGACGCAGCATTACGGGCCATTCGTAGAAGTGGTATACTATTAAGTTTCGTACGTGATGTAACACCTATGCCACATAATGGATGTCGACCTCCTAAAAAAAGACGTGTGTAAAAATAAGAATTAAACGGATTACAAGAGAAATAAATGATTCAATGATCTGATCAAATAATAATATTTAGTATGGTTCGAGAGGAAATAGCAGGATCCACTCGAACACTACAGTGGAAATGTGTTGAATCAAGAGTAGACAGTAAGCGTCT